CGGTCCGATTCAGGTGCCAATTCAGGTACCAAATAGAACCCATCATTGGTTTGATCATTGATAAGGTGAATACCCAGTCTATTCAATGCTAGGCATAATGAGTATAAGGACCTCAAAATAACCTCTTTTCGTCCTATGAACTTTAAGGTGTATGAAGTATCATATTTGACTCTTGGGACGGATCGATAGAGACTCCATTTAACTTAGGTTGATCTAGGCCGGAGGCAGACCTACGTCAGGGTAACCCTTCTTTGAAACACTTTGGTATTGCTCCTGGATCAGAATACAAATAATGAATCCGAGCGCATGGAGCCATCTCGTTATCTTCCTGTCAAGAAACAAATATGGTGGACTAGCCGATCTTTCTATCAGTTAATGAAGGAGCCCAATGCAAAAAAAAAAAAACGCATGTTGGGTCTTTGAAACAGTTCGAATCATTTCGATAATAATCAGTTTGATCTGTTTTACCGAGAAGGTCTACGGTTCGAGTCCGTATAGCCCTATACATTTTTGTATTCATTTCCTAATTAGTGCGCGTGGCCGGCCGGTTGATTGTTCTATAGAAATGGAATCATTCCCACAGGATCACGGAGATCCCTCGGGGCATGAAAACAAGAATTTATTCTAATGGATCCAACCGGATCGGTTCAAATCTTGGATAAAAAAATCCATTCTTATTCATTAATCTTCGTGTGTGAATGACATACGACTTTTTTCTTTATTGTTCATGATCCAGGATTTAGTGATACACCTTTGCTTTGGTATACCAAAGTCAATTTATGAAGTCAAAATCATAACATGGGCTGGCTCAAGAAAAACTCCAACCTAACCCAACCAAATCAAATCGAATAGTAAGTCACATGATCTAGGGCCTATTCTTGTTCTTGTATTTGTAGAAAAACCAGAGTTTCAAAAATGAAGCTCTTTGGTAAGTTTCATTGTACAATAGGCTTTTCTTCGTATAACCGGCTTAGCAAAGCAAGTAGTCATTTTTCTGTTTCTGTACAATACTTATTTTTTTTTTTCTATTCCAATCTACCCCAATCCAGTTGTTCATCATTCCAATTCTACTTCTACCAATGCAGACTTTATGTAATAGGGGCCCATTTGAACTTGGATGAGTTAGGAATCCCCCGACGTATCGCCTTTTGGCAGAACAATAACCCCAATTCATTATTTCAGAGACAATAATTGGTCTGAAATGTATCAACGTTTGCGCCCTCTTCTATTTCTATGAGTTGGTTTTTGGATGGGGAGATTTTGTCTGTCGAATCGTTCGACAACGCGTGATTCCATTCGAAGTATCTTCTGTAGATCATTTACGATTCAGCCGACTCTACCACTAAACTATGCCCAATTTTGTAGGTTTGCTTCAAAATAAACCTTTTTATTGTCACGAAACCTAACCTGTTGGTTGGTCTTGCTAGGTTTTATTATTACATTAACAAGTATTTCGAGTCATTCCAAATCACGATCTTTACTTTAGTCCTAGAAATGGGTCTGAAATGATTCTTTCAAGACTTCTAACTCTAATTAAATAAACTCGATTTTTTTTTTTTTGGGGGGGGTAAGACCGGGCCGGGGTAGTACAGGTTCAAAGTTTCCTAATTTTGATATAGGAACCCATGAGTTGCTATATGTAAGGGTTCCTCACAATTCAATGGATTGAATCAACTCAATTAATTAGAAATCTGGGACAAGGGGAGAGAATCTAATGGGTCGATGCATTCCGTTTTCGTATCCTATCAAATCAATAGAAGCAATGATCCTCTATCCGGATCTTAATGAAAAGAATATACCAACACAGCCGCGTAGAATATACCATAAATCTCGAGATGGAAATCCCTAGAAATTCTATTACATCTGACTACTGACTATATTCTAAATCACTAAGAAAAAAAAAAAAACGAGAGAGAGAGAAAAAATGGGCCAGACCTCCTCTTTGACTCTATTATATTAATAGAATATTGAAATGATTTATGTTTAATATTTCATTTCATCTTTTAATCTTTTTTTTTTATATTCAAAATATTCATATTATTTAAATTCATATTATTTCAAATATTCTTTAATTCCTTTTTGTTTGATAGAAAATCCGAGGCAAGGTAGGAGAGAGTTTGATTTGTATAATAGCATTATATGTCTACACCATATCTAAATAGAATCGAAGTAAGTGTAAGTGGGATTCCGTTGGATAAATCTGGAAACGATACATGACCCGCAACAAGAAAACAAACGAAACTATGTGGTTTGATCAAAATTGTTGTTTCGACTTATGGATGAATTGAGAATTCCAATTCGAATCGACGCATTCGGTATATTCCACATTAATAGGAGTGCATCTATGTTTCTGCTTCACGAATATGATATTTTCTGGGCATTTCTAATAATATCAAGTGTTATTCCTATTTTGGCATTTCTAATTTCCGGAGTTTTGGCCCCGATTAGTGAAGGACCAGAGAAGCTCTCTAGTTATGAATCGGGTATAGAACCAATGGGG